AAAAGAACCGGCACAATACGCCTAATCCATTAGAATTGAAAAAATTCTGTCCCTACTGTTACAAACATACGATTCATAGAGAGATCAAAAAATAAATTGGTCTTTCTTTCAAGGAGGGGGAAAAAAAGAACGACATTCTCTATACCGGATCTATAACAGATTGAAATAAACAAATCCTATTTGGGGCAAATTGATAGTGAAATTGAATTCTAATGAAAAAATAAGATATAAAATACGAAAATAAGATATTCGGGATAGGGAATAAACTAAACAAACTATGGATAAATCCAAGCGACCTTTTCTTAAATCCAAGCGATCTTTTCGTAGGCGTTTGCCCCCGATTCAATCGGGGGATCGAATTGATTATAGAAACATGAGCTTAATTAGCCGATTTATTAGTGAACAAGGAAAAATATTATCTAGACGAGTGAATAGATTGACCTTGAAACAACAACGATTAATTACTCTTGCGATAAAACAAGCTCGTATTTTATCTTTGTTACCCTTTAAAAGGAAAGGATTTCAAATAAGCGAGTCGACCGCTAGAACTAATGCTTTGAAAGCTAGAAATCAAAATAAAGATCAAAAGAAAGAAAAATTCCAAATAAATAAAAAAAAGAAATAGGCTTACTTCACTTGAATCATAATTCCAATCCGAACTCAAATGCGGATTGGTGTTTTGCTCGAAAAATCCGTGAATCTATATTTGATTATCGTGTCATAAGAAAAAAATGAATCAGAAATCTTTTTGGATTGAACGTGTTTTACTATTTTATCATATTTGATCATCGTAATTTCTACTCTACCTTCCCGGAGTTCATTCTCCGGGAACTCCATTGAAAATATTCCGGTGGATTCTTTAGAATCTACTTTGTTTTATTTATATGATCTCGTTCGAAATCATATCAAGACATTTCCTATTTGATATAGCTATTTGCGCAAGTATTTTACGGTTAAGAAGCAATTGGTTCTTGTACAGATCGTGTATGAATTTACTATAACTATAGGATACTCCTCTTTCGCGAATTACTGCGTTTATCCGAGTGATCCACAACCGACGAAAATCTCTCTTTTGCCTATCCCTATCCCGATGAGCTGAAACCAAAGCTCTTTTTTCCTGTTGAGTCATAGTTCGAGTAAGCCTTGAATGAGCCCCTCGAAAACTTGATGCAAAGAAATGCATTTTTGTTCGGCGTCTCCGAGCTATATATCCCCGTTTAATTCTGGTCATGGAATAAATGAAACTTTTTCGAATAACTCATTTTTTCTTTCTTTCAGCTATTCTTTTATTTACTCTGTCTTCTATTACTATACTAACAAAACGGATTTCTCCAATGTATAAAATAAAAATTCCAATGGCTTTTGCTACTATAACCTTCCCAACCACGATTTTTCTTTTTTTTGTTTAGGTATTTTACCACGAAACAAGAATAAGAAAGACATAAGAAATTTTATTTTCCTATGTATCAAAAAAAATAGAGTAAATAAAAAAAAGAGAACTAGATAAAGAAATAGTGGGGTTCCTTCGTTTCTATGGTTACTTCTGAAACGGTGAGGTCTTCTCTATACACCGGAGCCTTTCACTTCAATTAATCAACTAATCAACGTTATTGGGAACTTGTATAGTTCACATTCTTTGGCTCTACCCATGAATTCTCCAGTAATAGGTCTTTCACAACGAGATCTACTTATAAAGTAACGGTATTTAAGTATGAAAGTTAGCTGGGGTAGCTGGCCCTGTTAGTCCGTTCTTGCCAGAGTGGGAGCCTAATCGTTATGTTTTTAAAATAGGATTTCCTCCGCTTAATGGATAACCATTTGCTACCAATGGAGAATTTATTCTCATCTTCAATTGAGGTAATTGGATTTGCACCAATGGAAACCATAAACTTTATACACAATAGAGGGATATGATAGAGTTTAATAATGAGTGGAGTTCCTTCTTCCATTCTATCCCATTCACTCAGATACTGACCATTGATACTGGAAAAGTTCTTTTTTTTTTTCTTTTGTTATGTGCCAGCTGATAATCTAAACGAGTCGCACATACACCCTAGTACATGTTCCTCGACGCTGAGGACATCCCCGAAGAGCGGGGGATTTCGTGACATTTCTGATTGGCTGTCTTGGATTTCTAATAAGTTGTTTAATAGTTGGCATGTTGAATTGTATACATAATATAATGGTCTGGTTTAGATTGATCCTAACCGACTGATGATGAATTCCTTCTATTTCCATTTAATAGAGTGTATATTCAACTGGGAGATCAAATCTAAAATCACATATTTGAACGAAATCCATATGAATACAATCCCTACAAGATCAACCCCTTAAGAACTCTTCATCATCTGAGAACTCTATATCATCAATAATTCCATAAATTCGGGCTTGTCTTGCTGAAAAGAAAACGTCTCTGTCCATGTCTCGGGATATGATCGAGGTAGGGTTGCCGGTTCTTTGTGCATAAATCTCTGCGATGCGTTCACGCAGTTTCAACGCT